AGATCCATTTTGGATCATATCTAAGGGATTCCTTGGTTCGGGCCGAAGAAACAAGGTCACTCGATCATTATCAAACTGACTGCAATCTTTTTCTGTCGGTGAGGATCCCACCAGAGTGCCTTCTACTTCTAATAGGCCATGAATTAGATCAGAATCATTCTCAACGAGTCCATAAGAAGTGATCCCATTTTTTTCATCAGGTCGGGGTAGAGACCAAAGGTCTTGAGCGACCGATCCAGCAGAACAACTCAAAAGATAAAGAAGTATCGTTAATTTCTTCATGCTCGTTCCAAGTTCGAAGTACCATTTGTACAAATAAGAATCCCCTTCATTACATGATTTCTTCTTAATATAGATAGATATAGGATCTATGGGGCAATTACTTAGAAGTACATTTTGTGCAACAGCCCTTCCTATCTGATAGAAAAGGATCCCATGATCCTGAACGGATCTTACCTTGGATCGCAAATCCCAAGTTTGTCTATGAAGAGCGGATCTAATTGTATTAGTGTCTATAATTGATTTCTTCTGTGTAATACTAATCGATAGGGCCTCATTGGTAAGTGCTACAAGATCTCGTGCATTGGAACCCATGCTTATGGACCCGAATCTATTAGTATGGAACATTTTCTTTTCCAAGTGAAATCCCCTAGTATATGAAAGAGTGAAAAAGTGCTTTCGTTGTTGTGGAATAAGAAGCCTTCGTATCTTAATGCATGTATTTAATTTATTCGGAGCTATTAGAGCGGGATCCACTTTTTGGGGAATATGAGTCGAAGCAATAACAAGAATATTTCTAGTGGAACATCTTTCACAATCCCCTGAGAGATAGTTCACTAATAGACCGAGGGATAAGTAATTCGACTCATTCACATCCAGATCATGAATGTTTGGAATCCATATTAGGCAAGGAGACATTGCTTTTGCTAATTCGAATTGAAGGGTGATATAAAATCGGTCTCTTTCCGGCATCATATCCGCATTCATCAGAGTTAGCAGCCCCAGCTCCGTATCAATATCAAGGTCACGATCGATATCGTCACTAGCATCAATAGCGTCACTCGCATCAATAGCGTCACTCGCATCAATATCGATATCATCAATAAGAAAACCTTTAGGCTTGTTATCCAGGAACTTGTTCAGAAATACCGTAATGAAAGGAACATAGGAGTTTGTCGCTAGGTATTTGACCAAATAGGATCGTCCAGTTCCTATAGAACCTATCACTAAAATACCCCTAGAGGGGGATAGGGCTAAGCGGAGCGAAAAGGATTTTCCATGAGATGGGAAATGAAAACTATTAGCCCCACACGAGGTTTGTGAATACGTGATTGTCTGATAATGAGCAAGGAATATCCGTCTTTCTGCTAAACAGGATGTATTGAACTCATAATTCATTAGACATTTTTTATGAATGTCAACTAAGTATCGTAAGTAAACTGCTCCCGGTTGTTCAATCATTTGATAACCAGAGTCATTCTTTGATAAATGATCACTAGATAAAGGATCACTATGAGTCATACTCAATAGAATTTGATCAATCCTTTTTTCTGTCGTTAAGGTGGAGAACTGAACCAAGAATTCTCTTTCTTCATCATCAATCGAATCAGTGTTCGCGACCCAGGATTCTATTTTATCATCAATCCAATCACCGTTCACGTTTTTTATTTTTATTATCAATGAATAGATCTCTTTACTTGTATGACTTAGATGTCTCGTATTTCTCGAAAAAGTGATTCGATTGATGGGATTTGGTATGATACTTATGAGATCGATGAGATTAAGATTCCAATATTTCTTCTTAGAACGTATTGATTTGACCCCATAAGCGGGACCACCACCCAATAGCATGTTGACGCCAGAAACAGAACCCCGTATTGCTTCTAGAGCAACTAGAAAGAGATTCTTTAACCAGAAAGAATTCAGTTCAGATGTAGGATACCTATCCAGAAGTTTTCGCAACTCAATCATGTATGAGGGAATCATCAAAGATTTGACTTTTTCGAACTCTGTCTGTAACTCAGTAGAGGCTCGGGAAACAAAGAGAAGATGTGTACAAACGAGATATCCAGCAAAAAGAAGAAGGAAAAGGATTGAATAGAGGAACTCCCGAACATTTGGCGATCTCGGATGTGTCGATATCAATGGTGACTCATTATTTCGATGAATCATTTCTTCGAACAGAAGAAGATTATGTACGCACTTTCTCGAAATATCACTTATCAGATTCCATTGTGGAAGACACCATTTTTTCTGACGAACTCGCCATGATATATCTGATCCATACATAATATTATGAAAAATGGATACAAACTTTTGACTGCTACTTAGTATCGGCAATAAGTCTGAAAAAGTATCTAAAAATATAAAATTTAGATATTTGTACCCTGTCGAAGTAAGGAACCATGGCATATATGTTTGGAATAGATTCCATTTTGAGAGAGTTGAAAAAGCACTATCTCGTTGAAAGGTTCTATACATCTGCCCTTTATCAACGCAT